TTTTTTTGGGGGGGGTTGCTAACTCAATGGTAGAGTACTCGGCTTTTAAGTGCGACTAACGTATTTTACACATTTGGATGAAGAAAGAAATTCGTCCGTACTGTCGGTATAGTTTGTAAGACCGCGACTGATCCTGAAAGGAATGAATGGAAAAAACAGCATGTCGTATTACTTTGGATTTTATGAGAATAGCTTGATTTGACCAGGAACAGAGCGGGCCCAAACCTTATTTGAATTCTTGGTAAAGAACATAAAAAAAGAATTCCAATGGTGAGTCGAGTAAATAAATGGATAGAGCTTTAAGGCTCCAATTATCAGTAAACAAAAAAGAAATGAGCTTCCCTTTTTTATTTTCATTTTTTTGAAATTGAAAGGATTATCCTATCTAAATTTCCGTTAAAAAGGTATTAGTGCCTGATGCAGGAAAGGCTTTTCCATGAGCGGATTTTCCATTTTTTTACTGAATCCTAACTATTAGCTAGTCTCGACTATTAGTCGTAGATGAATGTGTAGAAGAAAGAGTATATTGATAAAAAGAGTGTTTCCAACATCAAAAGAGCGATTAGTTTGAAAAAGTAAACGATTTCTAACGATCTTTTTATCCTTTTAATGAGTATAAAAAATTTAGATGGAAAAAAAGTGAGAATAGAGAGTCCGTGCTGATGAGTTTATCTGATATATAGTTATTTTTTAAACTCGATTTTTTTACTACATCGCATTATGTATTAGTTAACAATCTAAGAAATCCATTATCCTTGCTTGAATCAAATCCAATTTTAAATTGTAAAATGCAATGCAAAAAGAAAAATATAAAAAATATTTACAACTGGATAGATCCCTTAAAAAAAGCTTCTTATACCCACTTATCTTTCGGGAGTATATTTATATAGTTACTTCTGCTCACGGTTTAACTGAACATGGATCCATTTTTTCGGAAAATTCATCTTATCACAATAAATCGAGTTTACTAATTATAAAACGCTTAATTACTCGAATGAATCAGCCGAATCAGTTCCAAATTTTGGCTTCAGATTCTGAACAACATATATTTTTTAGGTATAACAACATTTTGTATTCTCAAATGGTATCAGCGGGACTTGGAACCATTATAGAAATTCCATTTTCTCTACGATTAGTATCTTCTTTCAAAAAGTTACAAATAGTCAAATCCCAAAATTTACGATCAATTCATTCACTATTTCCTTTTTTAGAAGATAAATTGACCCACTCAAATTATGTGTCAACTGGGCTAATACCTTACCCCATCCACCTCGAAAAATTGGTTCAAGCCGTTCGCTTCTGGATAAAGGATACCGCGTGTTTGCATTTATTACGACTTTTTTTTCACGAGTATTGGGGTTGGAAGAGTCAAATTTTTTCGACTAATTTTTTTTCCATTCCTTTTTACAAAATAAAAAGGAATACAAGACTTTTATTGGTTTTATATAATATATATATATATGAAAATGAATCCATCTTATTTTTTCTTCGTAACCAAGTTTTTTATTTACGATCAACCTTTTCTAGCTTCTTTCTTGAGCGAAATTTGTTCTATGGAAAAATAGAACAGTTTGCGGAAGTCTTTACTCATTTTTTGGGGATCCGCTTATGGATATTTAAGGATACTTTCATGCATTATGCTAGATATCAAGGAAAATTTTTTTTAGCTTCAAAGGGTACGCTCCTTTCAATTAAAAAATGGAAATATTATCTTGTCAATT